GTCCGATTAATCAGTTCTTCAAAAGATCTATCAGATTATGGAGTGAATGGTTTGATCAATGAATATTCGATTCTTTCTTCAATTTCAATATGGAATCGATTGACAACAATTCTTCTGTATTATGTATATAGGTTTATCCTTCTTTCTGAAGTTTCGATAGAAGGATTCCTCTACTAACGTAAGACAATCAACTCCATTCGTTAGAACAGCTTCCATCGAGTCTCTGCACCTATCCTTTTTGATTTTCGCTTTCTGAACCTTTGTTTGTTTTCGGAAAACGTGATTTGGCTCAGGATTGCCCATTTTTATTAATTCCAGGGTTTCTCTGAATTTGAAAGTTATCACTTAGTAAGTTTCCATACCAAGGCTCAATCCAATTAAGTCCGTAGCGTCTACCGATTTCGCCATATCCCCCTTTTTGAGATGAAAATCTCATTGTGATCTCGTTCCCTTTTTTTTATACCGGTAGCATTGAATTCATTAGATAGATGCCGATTCCTGTCTCGAAAAAGTGTTTTCTCCTCTTTGTCTTTGATTTCTTGTCTATACTTCTTTCATCATATCTATAGGAGGCTCATATTCGGTCTAATCAAAAACGATTTTATCATTTCTGTATCGGCAATTCAATATAGGTGGATACATACGCTATAAATCTGTCTCTCTTCCACTCATTTCCCCATGAAATTTAGAATACTTGAACGGTCGATTCTTTTTTTTTTTATTTTAATTTTAATATGATTTGATTTTTGAATTCAAAAATCAAATCATATTAAAATAAAATATATATTTAATTGTGATAAAAAAAAAGGAAATTCTATATCGCTAGATTAATCGTTATCTTCTATAATATTTAACAGTTATTTCAAATTCTATATTCTATTCTTTAATATATTCATATTCATTATGAATAGCGAATATGAATAGCTAAGAATTAAAATAGTATAATAGTGAATAGCAAAGATTCTAAGAGTTTATTGAATTCCTATGCATGTGGAATTTATGTTATGTGAGCCTGCTTAGCTCAGAGGTTAGAGCATCGCATTTGTAATGCGATGGTCATCGGTTCGATTCCGATAGTCGGCTTTTCTCTATTTATTTTATTCGATGTTTTACATGATTGATAATGCATCTTTGATTTCAAAGAATATTGAAAAAAATGTCTTCCTCTTTTGGCAAAAGCCATTTATTTATTATGCGATAGGAATTTCCAACTATCTCACGAAAAGAATCCTTTTCTTTTTCTATATATAGAATATAAAGATCTGGATATTTATCCAACTCATCTCATTATTCTTTAATAGAATAATACTTCAGTAAATTTCGCTTTATTTAGAATTTAGTTCATTTTTAGTTTAGGTTTATTCTGTAGAATGAAATTTCATCAATAAGAATTAATAATTAAATATAAATAAGAAGAAGGAGTCTTTATGTCGCGTTACCGAGGTCCTCGTTTCAAAAAAATACGCCGCCTGGGGGCTTTACCAGGGCTAACTAATAAAAGGCCCAGAGCTGGAAGTGATCTTAGAAACCAATCGCGTTCCGGGAAAAAATCCCAATATCGAATTCGCCTAGAAGAAAAACAAAAATTGCGTTTTCATTATGGTCTTACAGAACGACAATTACTTAAATACGTTCGTATCGCCGGAAAGGCAAAAGGGTCAACAGGTCAGGTTTTATTACAATTACTTGAAATGCGCCTGGATAACATTCTTTTTCGGTTGGGTATGGCTCCGACTATTCCGGGAGCTCGCCAATTAGTTAATCATAGACATATTTTAGTCAATGGTCGTATAGTAGATATACCAAGTTATCGCTGCAAACCCCGAGATACTATTGCGGCGAGGGATGAACAAAAATCTAAAGCTCTAATTCAAAATTCTCTGGATTCATCCCCCCATGAGGAATTGCCAAACCATTTGACTCTTCAACCATTCCAATATAAAGGATTAGTCAATCAAATAATAGATAGTAAATGGGTCGGTTTGAAAATAAATGAATTGCTAGTTGTAGAATATTATTCTCGTCAGACTTAAACCTAACAAAAAGGAAAATCAACACTAATAAGAATAAGGGTTCGCCCATTTTGCTCCCTTTCGGCGAAGTAAATTAACCTAAGGTTAAGATAAATAAGGGTTTGATCCGGATTTTTCTTCCATTTAGGTATCATAGACCGAGAGGGAGATTTTCATTCCTTGTCTACTCTACTCTTTTCTTTCACAGTATTTTCCGTACCACAGCCATTAGGAATAGAGAATCCTTATCAAAGAAAGGTCTAACTGTTGGAATAGTCGTATCCATTGCTATTTGATCTATTGTAGTTAGTAAGATCGATGAATTAGGTGAAGGTACGGAAAGAGAGGGATTCGAACCCTCGGTAAGCAAAAGCCTACATAGCAGTTCCAATGCTACGCCTTCAACCACTCGGCCATCTCTCCTACATAATGATTATGACCCAAAAACCTAAAATCGAGTGAATAGTGAATCATTCTAGATTATTGGG